TCAATTAACCGAGATTCAGAAGCTGAAATTTCGCCTCTACCATCAATAGGTTTAGCCAAGGCATTTAGAACACGACCCAAATAAGCCTCACTCACAGGTATCTGAGCAATTCTTCCCGTTGATTTTACAGAGCTTCCCTCTTGTATCATCAAGCCATCACTCATTAATACAACACCAACATTATTTGATTCTAAATTAAGAGCAATGCCTACGGTACCCTCTTCAAACTCTACTAATTCCCCTGCCATTACTTCATCGAGACCATAAATACGAGCAATGCCATCACCTACTTGAAGTACGGTACCGGTATTTACAATTTTGACTTCTCTATTATACTGCTCAATACGTTCACGGATAATATTCCTAATTTCGTCGGCTCGAATGGTTACCATGAATATTTTTGAATTAAAAAAAAAAATAATGCCTATAGAAAAACTAATCAGTTATTTCTTTCATCTTCCCAAACAGATCAATATTAGCATTGATAGTACGAAAATGTAACTCGTTGTTCAAACAACTATTCAAAGTTACTAAAGCTCCTTGTAAGGCTTGTTGAAAAACCCGTTGTCGAACTTGATTAATTGCTCTTTGTTCTTCAAAACGAATGGTTTCATTTTTGTAATTTTCTAATTGTTCCAAAGTCTTGTAAGTTGAATTAATCAAATTCAATTTTTCCTGTTCTATCTCAGAATATCCATTCACTCGAAACTGATCTGCTTCCATTTCAACTTTCCGTAAACGAGTTCGAGCTTTTTCCAACTGTTCAATGGCCCTTCCACTCAGTTCTTCTGAGTTTCGAATAGTATTCAATATTCTCTGTTTTCGATTATCTAATAAATCACTTAATGAAAGTAGATTCTCTTTTCATTCATTTCAAAAACTTCCAAGATCCCTTCCCGAACCAAACACGAATCTTTCGACTCATTTGGCTCTCACGCTCAATTATTTCGATTCCTTATGGCAAATTGACTCTTTTTTTTTTTTTAATGTAATTGAGCTTATCCTCCTTTTTCTATTCATATTCCAGAAAAAAGATCGAATTGAAATTAATTAATAATTCAAGACAAAAAGAATCAGAGGACTCTTCTGACCAAATAAACAAGTAATTGTCAGCAAAGTTGTTTCTTTTTCAAATCCAAAGAATTCTTCTTAGTTTATACATAGGTCATCAATTCAGCTTGTATAAAAGATAACAGGAGATTGTGAAATTCCCTTTTTTTCCAACTCCAATAAAGGATTGGATCGATATGAGTGTTCTATACCGAAACAAATTTCCAACTATTTTGTTAATTAGTTAACGTAGTAATAGAAGTAGTAGAAAGAATACCGTGCTGTGTCTGAACTTCAAACAATTTTGATTTAACCATCTTAAAAGTCCCATACGATTGATTGACAGAGAATCAAAGTAGATTGATCAATGAATTACGAAATGCTATGGTTCTTAATTATGATTTATTCATTTCTTTGATTGGAATTTATTCAGAAGTAATTCGCGGGATAATGCACCTCTTTGAACGAGGAAATCGAAGTGCAGTTGATTAGATCCAACCTATTCTTGAAATAAACAACTCGCACACACTCCCTTTCCAAAAAAGATCAATACACCAATCACTATACTTAGATTTATTGGATTCGTTGCTAAAATATCGGTATTAAACCCGAAACTCTCGCTCTCGGCGGATGGCCAATGACCTAAAGAAATGAAAGAATCGGTTAAATTTTTCATAAGATCTCCTATTATATAGACTCAAAAATCGAACTTTTTTGAATTGAAAATAAACAATTCGAATCAAATCAGAATGATCATTTTCAAAATGAAGTAATCAGTCTCATATCCATTTTGAAACCTGTACTTTGTTGAAAAATATTTACACTCACTTCATTAACTTAAGTTAATGAAGTGAAAAGGGGGTTCCGCAAGTTAGTATGTATACTAATTCCTCATACTCAACTCAGCCCTCCCCATGGTTGATTATTCTAACAAACAGATAAGGAATAGACTAGTAGTCAAATCTTACTATCAATTTGAAAAAGCAAACAGCAGGGTTCAAGTCAAAAATTCTATCTAGAAAAAAAAAATAGTTATTCTTTTTCTCTTATAGAATTAAACAAAAGGATTCGCAAATAAAAGAGCTAATGCTACAACCAGTCCATAAATTGTTAAAGCTTCCATAAAAGCCAGACTAAGCAATAAAGTACCTCGTATTTTTCCCTCCGCTTGGGGTTGTCTCGCAATACCTTCTACAGCTTGGCCCGCAGCAGTACCTTGACCAATCCCAGGTCCAATTGAAGCAAGTCCTACAGCCAATCCAGCAGCAATAACAGAAGCGGCAGAAATAAGTGGATTCATGATAAGTTCCTCGCACTAATAAAATAAAGAAAGAAAAATGGTTAATGATACAATCAACCAATCGATTATGACTTAATTATTCCATCGATCCTTACAATTCATTCATCTGAAGTAATAAAAAACTCCGATAATCCGATTGAACTTGGATCTATCTTTTATACTTCCTATCCAAAGAGTGTTGTGAATCCATACAACTTTTCCTCTTCCATTTCTTTTTTTTTAACCGAATGGATGGATTCGATTCATTATTTTTCTTGTTGATTGAATCTCTTTCTTCATATTCATTCAATATGACATGAAAGACTCCTAGTTCAATCCAATCGTTTTTTAAATATTCTTTTTATTTCAAATTCTCAAACTAGGATATAATCCATCAAAATAGACTAATTCGCGAAGCAAAATAATTTCAATAATTGATCTAAGTTCATATAATTTATAATTTATTATTCATAAAAATTTTCTTTTGGTCAATTGCGGGAATAAAATCAACTATTGCACGTCATCCAACTAGACTACAAAGACTCTGTGTTTCAATGATGACCCTCCATAGATTCGCCTATATAAGCCGCAGCTAAAGTTGCAAAAATAAGAGCTTGAATACCACTTGTAAATAACCCAAGGAACATGACAGGTATAGGAACCAACAAAGGTACTAAAGAAACAAGAACAACAACTACTAATTCATCAGCTAATATATTTCCAAAAAGTCGAAAACTAAGTGATAAAGGTTTTGTGAAATCTTCTAAGATGTTAATGGGTAACAGGATTGGAGTTGGTTGAATATATTTACCAAAATAACTTAATCCCTTTTTGCTAATACCCGCATAGAAATATGCTACTGACGTGAGTAAAGCTAGAGCAACAGTAGTATTTATATCATTTGTGGGCGCAGCTAACTCCCCATGAGGTAACTGTATGATTTTCCAAGGTAAAAGAGCCCCTGACCAGTTCGAAACAAAAATAAATAAAAACAGAGTTCCAATAAATGGAACCCATGGACCATATTCTTCTCCAATCTGTGTTTTACTCACATCTCGAATGAATTCAAGGACATATTCGAAGAAATTCTGACCATTAGTCGGAATGGTTTGTGGATTCCGAACAGCTATAATGGATGAACCTAATAAGATAACAATTACAACCCAAGAAGTAATAAGTACTTGGCCATGCACTTTGAAAGCTCCTAGTTGCCAATAGAAATGTTGGCCTACTTCTACACCAGATAGATCATATAACCCTTTGAGTGTGTTCATGGAACATGATAGAACAGTCATATTGCCCTCTTACCAAAATAGAACTTTAATTAAAAGGAATTATTTTTATTCAATCCTCTATTTGTTTACTTTTCTACTTCTTCCCGATTTTATACTTGAATTGGATACTGGAATTTGAGATTTTCGATATATTCAAATAATAAATGAATTTTATAATATTTACATAATATCCCGAATTCTTTTTATCTAGTTTGTGATATTTTGGAAGATTAACAAATTCAATAAAAGATTTTATAAATAGATGGAGTTCTTAAAAGAACTTAAAAGAATTTCTTTATCTTATTATTAATTACAAATTTCGTATATAGCTAGAACGACCCTCACAAATTGCGAATACTAATTTGTTAAGAATTAATCGGATTGAAGCGATAGCGTCATCATTCGCTGGAATCGAAATATCTGCAAGATCGGGGTCAGAATTTGTATCGATTAAACAAATTGTTGGAATTCCTAAAGTGATACATTCTCGAAGAGCCGTATATTCTTCTTGCTGATCAACGATTATTACAATATCAGGTAACCCCTTCATATATTGAATCCCGCCCAAATAGGTTTGCAAGTGGGATAATTTTCTCTTTAACATAGCTGCATCTCTTTTGGGAAGACGATTGAGTCCCCCCGTCTTTTGTTTCATTCTCAAGTCTCTGAACTTATGAAGTCTTGTTGCTGTAGTGGACCAATTTGTTAACATACCCCCGGGCCATTTTTTATTAACATAATGAGAGCGACTCTTTATTGCAGCACGTGCTACTAAATCAGCTGCTTTAGTTTTAGTACCAACAATTAAGAATTGTTTTCCTTTAGATGCTGCATCAAAAACCAAATCACAAGCTTCTGATAAAAAACGAGCCGTTCTAGTAATATTTAAAATATGAATACTTTTACGCTTTGCAGAAATATAAGGACCCATTTTAGGATTCCATTTTCGAGTACCATGACCAAAATGAACTCCTGCTTCCATCATCTCTTCTAGATTTATGTTCCAATATCTTTTTGTCATTTCTCCCCACACTTTTCTTTTATCTTTTTTTTCTTTGAATTTATGAAAAAAGATACGAGGTATCATACAAAATCAATAATAAAATCATTGTTCCAATGGAACCTTCTCTTCTCTTTTATCGGAAATTGGTTGTTGATATATGATCCAAGTTATTATTCTTTTTTATATTCATTATTTTCTATTCATTATTCTTTTTGTCTTAATTCTGATTATCAAATCAAAAAATGGATATTTGAAATCCAAATAACCGCTCAAAAATAGTTAAAAAAAAGAATTCGCATCTGCAAAATTATGATAAATGCAAGAATTCAGTAATTCTCTATGGTGGAAAAAAATATCTCTCATTTCTTGCTCAAATAAATAATTTTTTTTTGTTTCCAAAATCATTTTATTATGTTTCCTTGAACAGTACACTAAGCCTTTGAATCCAGTACCAACAGGTATCATTCCCCCTAGAACAACGTTTTCTTTTAACCCCTTCAGCCAATCGATACGACCGCGGAGAGCAGATTTTGCTAAAACTCGAGCAGTTTCTTGAAAACTAGCCTCGGATAGAAAACTTTGAGTATTCAGAGAGGCTTTCGTTATTCCCAATAAAATAGCTCGATAACATATCGTTTCTTCTAAAGCACGTCCTGTTCGTTCAGCTCGCAACAATCCAATTAGTTCTCCGGGTAAAAAAACATTCGACATTCCATCTTCTGAAACCAACACTTTTGATGTTATTTGACGTACAATAATTTCGATATGTCTATTATGGATCTGTACTCCCTGTGATCGATAAACCTTTTGTATCTTATTCACTAAAGATATACGACTTTGGGCTATAGTTAACTCAGCCCCAATCAAGAATCCCCAAGGAATTCCAAGAACTCTTGCTATACATTTGTTCCAACTCTCAATTCTTTTTTCTAGATTCCTTGATATTGAATCAATTGAGCGCACTTCTAACACTTGTTCTACTTTTGGAAGACCTTGGGTTATATCACCAGATCTCGACTTTTCATATAGAAATGTCACTAATATATCTCCTTCATGAATTATTTTTCCATAATGTCCATGAACAGTTGCTCCTGGAGTTGCTAAATAAGGCTTAGCTGATCTAATTACTACAGAGTCAACTTGAACAATTAGAACTTGACCCGATTTTAGATGCGGTCCATTTTTAGCTATAGATACATTTTCACAAATAAACTCTCCAAGGCTAATTATTGTGCTAATTTTTGTGGATTTGTTAGGACAATCATTTTGATGATCGAGAAAATACCAATTCAAATGAAAGGGATTCAAAACAATGTTACTACACGAGTCAGGATTATAAATTTTTTCTCTTTCATCCATTAAATACGATTGAAGTATTTGAAAAGTCCATTTGAAATTGTCAACTTGCAAATATTTAATGATCGAGATTTGATTATAAGTTATTAAATAATCAAATGAATAAAAATTCGCAATTGGAATGGATGTTCCAAAAGGACCCAACGAATTGAAATTGAGAGAATCTTTTTCTCTTTGAATTGATTCTTTTATCACATTTTGATATTTTAAATCCTTGAAAGGTTCCATTTGAAAACAATTCGATGGTGACAAAATTATCAAAGATTGGCATTCCTTATTTTGAGTTTTATTCGATAATGTACAACGAATAGTTCCTTGATTTTTACTAAGTGAATTTTGAATTTGTTCCTTAGAATTAGACTGAATAGAAAATGGGTTCATATTAATACCATCTGATGCATTATTTGAATTTGAATGAGAGATGAATCTTGAACCTGAAGTATCTTTCCTTTTTCTGATATATGAAATATGGAATTTAACTAAGTCAATTTTTAGGAAATCTCGAATCAAACCATTGATACTTAATGCAACAAAAGAAGTGTAGGCTTCTTCAATAGAAGAATTTTTTTTTTCTTGACCCCAATTCAACATTAAACAAGTCCGAACTAATTGAATACTTGTGTCAGAAATTTCCCGAATTGGTTTGCCATTTCCATAAAGGATATAATTCAAAACTTGAAGTTTTAGATTATCCCTTTCTTGGAACAGATCCTGCAGGAAAAGTGTTTCTAAATTGACACCATCCGTTATTTCATATGGCATTACAGGTCGAACCAAAACAAAATATTTTTTTTTTGTAGGTATGATACGTTGGACATAGGTCCAATTTTTCAATTTTTTTGATTCTTTCGAAATTGTTTTTATCATTCCTGGCGGGATCAGGATCCCACTGTGTCGGGATATCTTATCTGTATCGCTAGGAAAATGGATATCTCCAGAAAAGATTTTAAGTTCAATCCTTTTTTTTTTTTTCTCCACTCGAACCAATCCGCCCATTCGGCTTCTTGTATTGAGAGTGATTTGTGTATCGACTCCAATAAGACTATTGTCGCGTACCATTATGGGAGAAGACTCAGGTAAAATATGCACTTCTTCGGGAATGAAAAAAAATCGATCTACTTTCATTTGGTATTTTGGCTGAAATTCTTTCACTCCTTTATACTCGATCCAATCCTCTTTTTTGGCAATTGAATGTGCCCCTATAGTCCCATATTTAGTAATTCCTGAACTCTTTCTTCTGTATTGAGGATCATCCAAATAAGCAATAATACTATTTCTATGGAAAATACCATTTGGGGGTATTTCAATTGATATACGGGAACGGGGCATTCTTAGTTCGTTATCTTGTTCTGGAATAAATTGGAATGGAATGAGAAATCTATTTCTTCGCCTTTTTGCTAATAAATCAGAATTCTCTTGAAGAATAGCAGGATATATGAAATCACAATGACCAATACCTATACTTGGATTAAGGACTGAAGAATAAGGAAGAAGAGTTTTTTTTTTACCAAAAAAATCCGAACTCAACAATTGGTGTCTCACTTGATCATTATTCAATGAGAGATTAGAAAGATCTTTTTCTTCGACAGAAGAAGAATTCAGGCTCATCTGATCTTGATCCTTATGTAGCGAAAGGGGTAATACACTGGATTTACACGAATCTCCCGATAATATCCATAAATGGCTTGTTTTTGGTAAGAGATGGACATTACTATATGTCCATTCAGGTGCATGGTATACATCAGTACTCCAGTGCATTTCTCCCTCTGAGTCAGAATAAATATGTTTTCTAACTCTCTCTTTCACAATCAAATTATCTGTTCTTGCACGAATCTCAGCAATCACTTGTTCTGATTGTACATATTGCTCATTTTGAACTAAAAGAAAACTTTTTGGTGGAATAGTTACGTTATGTAGAATATCTTCACTTTCAATAGTTACATACAAATCGATATCACATATCAAAGCAGGCTGTCCATGACGTGTACGTGTGGGATGAACCAAATCTTCATTGAATTGTATTTTTCCATTAGACGGAGCTCGTACATGTTTTGCAGTACCTCCTGTGAATACTCCGCCAGTATGAAAAGTTCTTAATGTTAGTTGAGTGCCCGGTTCACCAATAGATTGACCTGCAATAATACCTATAGCTTCCCCCAATTCGACCAGGTCACCATGGGTAGGACTCCGACCATAACATAATCGACAGATCCAAGATGTACTTCTACAAGTAAAGGGAGTTCGAATCAATATTGATTGTTTTCGAAAAGTTATGAATCGATTGACAAGTCCAATCCCAATATCTTGATTTCGGATGGCAATGCATCGTGAACCCATATATATATCATCTGCTAATACACGACCAATTAATGTTTGAATCAAAATTCTTTCTGGCATCAGACCATTGTTAGGACTCACAGAAATTCCTCGTATAGTGCCACAATCTGTTCTACGTACAACAATGTGTTGAACTACTTCAACAAGCCGGCGAGTAAGATATCCAGCGTCTGATGTTCTTACAGCAGTATCTACAACTCCTTTGCGGGCTCCATAACAAGATATAATATATTCTGTTAAAGACAATCCTTCGCGTAAATTGCTTTGAATGGGTAAATCAATCATTTGGCCTTGAGGATCTGACATTAATCCTCTCATACCTACTAATTGATGTACTTGAGATACATTTCCTCTAGCTCCCGAAAAAGACATTATATGGACTGGATTCAAAGGATCAGTAATCCTAAAATTAGGATTCATTTCATGTCGCAAATATTCACTTGTAGCATACCATATCTCAATGGATTGGCGTAATTTTTCTACCGCATGTACATTCCCATAATTATGGTGTTTTTCAAAAATTAAACTTTGTTGTTCAGCGTCTTGGACGAGCCATCCTTTAGAAGGTATTGTTAAAAGATCATCAATTCCTAATGAAATGGATGTAGAAGTAGCTTGTTGGAAACCCAGAGTCTTTATTTGATCCAGGATGTGTGATGTATATGCCATTCCGAAATGATCTATTAATCTGCTAATCAGTCGTTTAATGGCAGTTCCGTCTATCGCTTTATTGTGATAGATCAGATTGGCCCGTTCTGCCATAAGTACCTCCATATTCCGATGAATAGTATGAAACAATGGATTTGAGTCAGTGATTGGAAAACTTCCTTTTCTCGATCTTTATTTGTGTATCAATTCAGTAACTATAACTAGAATCCTAGTTGAAACACAGAGAGACCCAAATGAAAATGAGTGTGTGAGAATTACTTAGATTAGGTACCATATAAGCCAACCCGACAAAACCCTTGTATAGCTTCTTCTATTTCTCGATAAAGAAAAATATGACCAACAGTAGTTCGAATATATATCCAAAGAATTTCTTTTTGAATGTCTCTTACTATTATATAGTGTCCATAAATCTCATGATAGGTACCCAGAGATTCATACTGAACTTCTATTGGAGCTTCTCTTGAAGCAAGAACACGTTGATCTAGTTTCCACCTAAGCCACAAAGGACTATCTAAATGAATTCTTTTCTGCTGATAAGCCCCAATTGCATCGTAGGAATTACAAAAAAAAGGTTCTTTTTCTTTCGTGTACTCACAAGTCTTATTGAGAATTTTTTCATTTTTAGAGTTTTTACGATTACACGGATTATATCTATTTGCACAAATACCTCGACGATTTCCACTTGTTAATACATAAAGCCCAATAAGCATATCTTGGGTTGGTACAGAAATCGGATCCCCAATAGCTGGAGACAAGAGATTCATATGAGAAAACATAAGTAAACGAGCCTCTGCTTGAGCCTCCAAAGATAAAGGTACATGAACAGCCATTTGATCGCCATCAAAGTCCGCATTGAATCCCTTACAAACTAATGGATGTAAACAAATAGCACGTCCTTCCACTAAAATAGGCTGGAATGCCTGTATTCCTAATCTATGCAGAGTGGGTGCTCTATTCAGCAATACAGGATGACCCCGCATAACTTCCTGAAGTATTTCCCATACAATGGGTTCTTGTTCCCGAATTTGACTC